ATATTATCTTTTCGATAAGAAAGAACTTTTTTGTACATGACATGAGAGAAACCTGTCTTTATATTTCTAATTGAGGAAAAGATTTTATCATAATCATAATAATATATATATCGAAGCGATACCCCGGATTCCCCCAAACAAAGGAGAATCGTTTCTTTCAATACTCACTCGTTGTTAGTTAACAATTCTAATGATTAGATCATATCCTTAATTCTGATAGGAAATAAAATAGGAAAATGATTATTCATTGAATAACTATTCATCCATTATATTTTCATCAAATAAGGAGGGGCAGGAAGACTCTATGAAAAAATGGCGGTTCAATTCGATGTTGTCTAAGGAAAAGTTAGAACATAAGTGTGGGCTAAGTAAATCAATGGATAGTCTTAATGCTATTGGACAGACCGGTGGAAGTGAAGAACCCACTCTAAATGATACGGAGAAAAACATTACTAGTTGGAGTGATAGTGGTAGTTATAGCTTCAGTAATGTTGATAATTTATTTGATATCAGGGATAGTTGGAGTTTGATCTCTGATAACACTTTTTTAGTTAGGGATAGTAATGGTGACAGTTATTCTGTATATTTTGATATTGAAAATCAAATTTTTGAGATTGACAATGATAGTCTTTTTCTGAGTGAACTAGAAAGTTTTTTTTCCAGTTATTTGAATAGTAGGAATAAGAGTAACAATCACTACTATTATCATTACATGTACGATACTCAATCTAGTTGGAATAATCACATTAATAGTTGCATTGATAGTTATCTTCGTTTTGAAGTTAGTATTCATAGTTACATTTTCGGTGGTACCGATAATTACGGTGACAGTTACATTTCTAGTTTCATTTGTACTGAAGGCATAAGCGGTAGTCAAAGCAAGAATTCTAGCATAAGAACTGGTGGTAACAGCCGCGACTTCAATATAAGAGGAAGATCTAATGATTTTGATATAAATAAAAAATACAGAAATTTATGGGTTCAGTGCGAAAATTGTTATGGATTAAATTATAAAAAATTTTTTAGGTCAAAAATGAATATTTGTGAACAGTGTGGGTATCATTTAAAAATGAGTAGTTCAGATAGAATCGAACTTTTGATTGATCCGGGCACTTGGGATCCTATGGATGAAGATATGGTCTCCACGGACCCCATTGAATTTCATTCAGAGGAGGAACCTTATAGAGATCGTATTAATTCTTATCAAAGAAGGACAGGTTTAACTGAAGCTGTTCAAACAGGCATAGGTCAACTAAACGGTATTCCCATAGCAATTGGGGTTATGGATTTTCAGTTCATGGGAGGTAGTATGGGATCCGTAGTAGGCGAGAAAATCACCCGTTTGATCGAGTATGCTACTAATCGATCTCTACCTGTTGTTATTGTGTGTGCTTCTGGAGGAGCACGTATGCAAGAAGGAAGTTTGAGCTTGATGCAAATGGCTAAAATATCTTCTGCTTTATATAATTATCAATCAAATAAAAGGTTATTCTATGTATCAATCCTTACATCTCCTACAACTGGTGGAGTAACTGCCAGTTTTGGTATGTTGGGAGATGTCATTATTGCTGAACCTAATGCCTACATTGCTTTTGCAGGTAAAAGAGTAATTGAACAAACATTGAATAAAACAGTACCCGATGGTTCACAAGCGGCTGAGTATTTATTCCATAAGGGCTTATTCGACCTAATCGTACCGCGTAATCTTTTAAAAGGTGTTCTGAGTGAGTTATTTCAGCTTCACGGTTTCTTTCCTTTGAATAAAAATGCAAAAAAATATTGAAAGAAAATCAAAAAATATATAAGAAATAGAAAATATAGAATAGAAGGGATTTTTATGTCTACCAAAAATTACCATTTTTACATTTTTACTTTACTAGGAATCCCTCTTTGTTGGATTGAATTAGTTTAGTTAGAGTCGCGAATTTATAAGAAATTCTTTAATCTTAAGAAAAACTACTTATTTTATTAGTTTAGTATTAGTTATTAGAAGAATATAAGGATGGGAGAATAATAATCAAATTTATTAAAAGTGGATTATCATACATATTTGTGTGGAAAGATGAGATGAATAGATACACTTCATTTAGTTCTCATTCCTTGCACTTATTAACTACTTAAATATTATTTATAATAGATATACTTATCATAAGATATCTTTATAATAGGTGCAAAATGAAATCGAGGTACCCATTTTATGACATATTTTAACTTACCCTCTATTTTTGTCCCTTTAGTGGGCCTAGTATTTCCAGCGATTGCAATGTCTTCTTTATTTCTTCATGTCCAAAAAAATAAGATTGTCTAGATCCGATGGGACAAAACTTTCTCAATTTATTTCAACACTGGATCATAATACAGATATTTTTTTAGTCTAATATGGTACGATATGTGACTTTTTCCGAACACAAATGAAAGAACTATTATACATGTGGATACGCGATATCTGCATAAATGCACGCGGATGCGGGTATATCTGGTTAAAAATGATCCGTGCATATTTTTACTCAATGTATCTAACCAATTCCCCCTAATGGTTCATATCAGATATAGTGCTAGTTGATGAAAGTTACTTCGGCATCAAGAAAAGTCAAATTTTTTTGGTTTTTCTCTCAATTCCAATCGAATGTAACCGGATCTAATTCTAATATAGTATGAACTGGCGATCAGAACATATATGGATAGAACTTATAAGAGGGTCTCGAAAAGCAAGTAATTTTTGCTGGGCCTGTATCCTTTTTTTAGGTTCATTAGGATTCTTAGTAGTTGGAACTTCCAGTTATCTTGGTAGGAATCTGATACCCGGATTTCCATCTCAGCAAATCGTTTTTTTTCCACAAGGGATCGTGATGTCTTTCTATGGGATCGCGGGTTTATTTATTAGTTCCTATTTGTGGTGCACAATTTCATGGAATGTAGGTAGTGGTTATGACCGATTCGATAGAAACGAAGGAATAATGTGTATTTTTCGTTGGGGATTCCCCGGAATAAATCGTCGCATCTTCCTTCGCTTCTTTATGAAAGATATCCAATCAATCAGAATGGAGGTTAAAGAGGGTCTTTTTCCTCGTCGTATTCTTTATATGGAAATCAGAGGCCAAGGAACTATTCCCTTGACTCGTACTGATGAGAATTTGACTCCACGAGAAATTGAACAAAAAGCTGCGGAATTGGCCTATTTCTTGCGAGTACCAATTGAAGTATTTTGAAATGAACCGAAAAATGAATGTTTTCTACGCATAATAGAGGGAACTTGCTAATTTCCTTTTAAATACAATTGAAGTTTCTTCAGAATGCTCATTCAAGCAAAAAAGATGTTAGATTCATTTTCCTCTTTCCGTTAGCGCAGCGACCCGCATCGCATAGAATAAAACAAAAGTAGGAAAACGTATATGGAACAACTATAATAAACTATAATAAGAAGACATTTTTTTTCTATACCAAAACTCTTTTGTATGCGTATGGGGTCCACCTCAACTCTTTTATACTTTAATATACTAGATATATTAGTAAAAAGTATATACTAGTAAAATAAAAAGTCTAATATGAATTCATCAAATATTCGAATCTAATATGAATTCATCAAATATTCGAATCTAATATGGATTTCGTAATACGGAATTCATTTTTTGAGGCTCGAGATTTTGGATTGATACCGTATTTCTGCATTTTGATTATACGGTGCCGTGCAACATTTCGAAATAATTAATCGAATTGATACTGGAAGATTTTTCGTTTTGAAATCCGAATTCGTTACTTCAAGTAGGTTTTTCGAGTATTTATTGAAAGGAACAAATAAAGATGAAATTAGGTTCGAATTTGGTCAATTGAGATATCCGTAAATCCTATTTACTTACTACATATATATTATATATAAATATATATATTTATTTTTTTTTTCATCCGAAAAGGGACCCTTATTCTATTTCTATATTCCTTCTAGACCTAAGGACTAAATTATTACAAAAATGGAAATAGATGCGTAGGTTCGATATTTTATTGTAGAGCTCGTGCTTTAGAGAAATATCACATCAGATAGAGTTGACAAATGAAGCAGTTCATTAACAATTCACAGATAAAAAAATGAAAAAAAAGAAAGTATTGACTTCCCTCCCCTATCTTGCATCTATAGTATTTTTGCCCTGGTGGGTCTCTCTCTCATTTCAAAAAAGTCTGGAACCTTGGATTATTAATTGGTGGAATACTAGGAAATCTGAAACTTTTTTGAATGATATTCAAGAAAAAAATGTTCTAGAAAAATTTCTAGAATTAGAAGAACTATTCTTCTTGGACGAAATGATAAAGGAATACCCGGAGACGCATATACAAAAACTTCGTATAGGAATACACAAAGAAACGGTACAATTGGTCAAAACACATAATGAATATCATCTCCATATCGTTTTGCATTTGTCGACAAATATAATCTCTTTCGCTATTCTAAGTGGTTATTTTTTTCTAGGTAATGAAGAACTTGTCATTCTTAATTCTTGGGTTCAGGAATTCTTTTATAACTTAAGTGACACAATAAAAGCTTTTTCGATTCTTTTAGTTACTGATTTATGGATCGGATTTCACTCTACCCATGGTTGGGAACTAATGATTGGTTCGATCTACAATGATTTTGGATTGGCACATAACGATCAAATTATATCTAGTCTTGTTTCCACTTTTCCAGTTATTCTAGATACAATTGTGAAATATTGGATCTTCCGTTTTTTAAATCGCGTATCTCCTTCACTTGTAGTCATTTATCATTCAATGAATGAATGAAGAACTTATTTGATTTTCTGATATCAATCAAATCAGAATTTTGATTCGCGTATAAAGAAAGCATTTTCCATTTTACTTATTCTTTATACTTATACCTCTTCAAGGTATTCGTCCTATTTCAGTAGAATTATTTCAGTACAATGGCAGACTTGTGGATAGGGAACTATACTAGTTACCTATCTAATTTATTGTAGAAATTCAGGGATCAATGATTGGATCATGCAAAA